ACCCTCGTTCTTCTTTAGATCTACTATTTTACTCCGATAGTATCAAAAATCCAATTAATGCATAGGAAATGAATGCATTTTCATACTATTAAGTTTAGTTAAATCCATAACATATAATTCACATCACTTATTTTACTGGATCTTACGGAGCCTGTTCATGGGGAATATAATCGAGTCTGATCATAGAAAAGATTCTCTTCAAGTAAAACCAGCCTACCCTCTGTAGTATAGTAGCCTTGCTCGGTGGTTGGAAAAAAGACACATTAAATTGTAAATTCTAATGTGGCAGATAAGATAAAGTCATATATCTGCGTGGCTCAATCAATAGTTCAAGTCACACACTCCCATAATCCATTTTTTCTTCGGAGAGTTCCCTTCAACTATTCGTGTATCTTATGTAAATAAAAAAAGAATTCAATTTTTGTTAAGTTGAAGGGAAATATCCAAATACATGTCTTATTCTTTTAAATAATCCATATTTGTAGCAATGAAATATATTCCTCCCCAAAATAAAAAATGATTGTGATTACAAATATCTATGATCCATATTCACTATAAAGGACCGGAAATGCCCTGCTTACGTATCATTGAAAAGTGCATTAACATAAATACAGCAGTAAGAAGAGGTAGTACAAAAGTATGCAGGCTATAAAAACGAGTTAAGGTAGATTGTCCCACACTAGAACTTCCGCGTAATAACTCTACCACAGACGATCCTATTACAGGAATCGCGTCGGGTACGCCTGTTACAATTTTTACTGCCCAATAACCGATTTGGTCCCAAGGTAAGGAATAACCTGTTACACCAAAAGATGCAGTCAATACACCCAAAACTACACCCGTAACCCAAGTTAATTCGCGAGGTTTTTTAAAACCACCTGTGAGATACACACGAAATACGTGTAGAATCATCATTAAGACCATCATACTTGCCGACCATCGATGAACTGATCGAATTAACCAACCAAAGTTAGCCTCAGTCATTATATATTGAACAGAAGCAAAAGCTTCAGTAACGGTCGGACGATAATAAAAAGTCATAGCAAATCCCGTTGCTACTTGGACTAAAAAACAAGTAAGTGTAATTCCTCCTAAACAATAAAATATATTCACATGAGGAGGAACGTATTTACTAGTTATATCATCGGCAATCGCTTGAATCTCAAGACGTTCTTCGAACCAATCATAAACTTTATTGAGATAGGTAAACCAATGGACCCCCCCCCTGAGAACCGTATATGAGAATTTCATCTCGTACGGCTCAAACAAAAATACCCAAATACACTGGTTGTAACAAAAACAGATATTTGTAATAGAAAGTTTTTAAATTCTTGATTTAATCCTATGATTCTAATTTTCTCTGACGATAAGAAAAACTAGAAATCCAAAAGCTATTATTTTTGGTTATAATGCCAAAATCTCAAGTCCGCTCTCTTGTCTTTATCTTGATCTTTTCAGGCCTCTTGAATATTCTATTTTCTATTACTTACTTCATTTTTTTATTTATGTGTAATGTGATTTAACTGCTTTCTTCTTTATTATTAAATTTTTATTATTGATAGGAATTATCTTGTTAGGACCATACGAATCAATTAAAAAAAAACATCAGGTTCATACTATAACCACGATGATTCAAAAAACCTTTAATCGAAGTCCAAAAATTCCCTGAGTAAGAATTGCTGGATCATCACTTATTCAATGAATAGATATAATGAAATGAAAAAATCCAAAGAAACGTTTGTCCTTTGATCAAAATAAAGGTAAGCTCCGGAAGTTTTAAAGGATGAAAATTCTTCAATTTATTTTGATTTTATAACTTTTTGAAAAGTTTTTAAAGTCCGGTTGCGAGGTCTAAATACTTAGTATGAATCATAGTTCTAATATTTTTTAGAAATTTTCTATATTCCGTGCTCCAGATACTAGAATAAATATCTGACGGGATAAAACCATCTCTATCAAGATGACAGATCCATTTTATGTTCTGTACTATCAATAGGATCCATTAAAACAAGTCACACACTCATATTCCGGAAATACAGAAACAAAGAAATTCCACGATCAAACTACCAAATAAAAATGGAATAGGCTAATAAACAATAAGAACCCTAAATGCTTAACTTTCTTTTCTATTGAAAAACTAATTACTCTATTCTCGTAAATCTAATTAATAGAAATTCCATCCAGTAAAATGGACGAATTATAAATCTCTAAAATAATAGATAGAAATATCGCAAATAGAGCCATTGCAACACCCATCAAAGGGGTAGTTCCCCACCCCGGAGCTACTTTACCATATTCTGAATTTAATGGTTTCAATAAATTCCCTATACCAGTTTGTCTTGGACCAGATCTAGAATTATCCTCAACCGTTTGCGTAGCCATAAATACGATTTTTTATTCATTGAGATCTGTTGACTTTGTATACCATTCCGATGTAAATATAAGGATCTTATCCTATAGATCTATTATGATCTTGACACTTTATAATTATAATAATGGAAACAGCAACCCTAATTGCCATCTCTATATCTGGTTTACTTGTAAGTTTTACTGGGTATGCCTTATATACTGCTTTTGGGCAACCCTCTCAACAACTAAGAGATCCATTCGAAGAACATGGGGACTAGTTGAAGTAATGAGCCCCCTATTGGGGGGCTCATTACTTCAACTAAGATAATCAAAATTATTTCGTCTTTTTCGTTGGAACTTTAGGGGGTTCTCTAAAAAAGATAGCGAAAAAAATAATTCCTAAAGTCGAGACTAAGAGGAATGTATAAACCAATGCTTCCATAGATTTGATCGTGGTTTACAATTATAGCTTTCATACCTGTTTATTGGGGCGCATTTCCCAGATAAAAAAGAAAGAACCTGAGTAAGTGCATCCAGATTTATCTAGTTCTCTATGTGAAATTCAAAATCCTAACAAAAAAGTCGAAAAACAACAAAAGAATGTTCTATCAGACTGCCTGTCTTCTTGTAGTTGGATCTCCAAGTTTTTGGAATGCTCCAAATTCTACTTGAGCATCTAAATCTGGGTCGATACCGGCAAAAACATCTCTGAACAAAGTTCTAGCACCATGCCAAATGTGCCCGAAAAAGAATAGCAGAGCAAATGAAGCATGTCCAAAAGTAAACCAACCCCTTGGACTGCTACGAAAAACACCATCTGATTTCAAAGTAGCGCGATCTAATTCAAAAATTTCACCCAATTGAGCACGTCTAGCATATTTTTTCACAGTAGCGGGATCACTATAACTGACTCCATTAAGTTCGCCACCATAGAACTCAACAGTTACACCTACTTGTTCGACACTATATTTCGATTCTGCCCTTCGAAAAGGAACATCGGCTCTAACAATTCCGTCCCCGTCCACCAAAACAACAGGAAATGTTTCAAAAAAAGTAGGCATACGACGTACAAAAAGCTCACGCCCCTCTTTATCTCTAAAGATGGGATGTCCTAACCAACCGACGGCTATTCCATCTCCATTGTCCATTGAGCCCGCTCTAAATAACCCCCCTTTTGCTGGATTATTACCGATGTAATCATAAAAAGCTAATTTTTCGGGAATTTTAGACCAAGCTTCTGATAAACTTTGATTTTCGGATAGTCCAGCACCAACTCTTCGATATATTTCTTGCTGGAAGTATCCCTGATCCCATTGATAGCGGGTAGGACCAAATAATTCAATGGGGGTTGTTGCTGAACCATACCACATAGTTCCAGCAACGACAAAAGCTGCAAAAAACACAGCAGCAATACTACTGGAAAGGACGGTTTCAATATTTCCCATACGTAATCCTTTATATAGACGTTGGGGCGGACGCACACTAAGATGGAAAAGACCTGCTAATATGCCCAACGTTCCTGCTGCAATATGATGAGAAGCTATTCCCCCAGGAACAAAAGGATCAAAACCTTCCACACCCCACGCGGGATTTACGGATTGTATCCTTCCCGTTAGTCCATAAGGATCAGACACCCAAATTCCAGGACCATACAATCCTGTTACATGAAATGCGCCAAAACCAAAACAAGCCACCCCTGCAAGAAATAAATGAATCCCAAAAATTTTGGGCAAATCCAAGGAAGGTTTTCCAGTACGTTCATCACTAAAGATTTCTAGATCCCAATAAACCCAATGCCAAATAGCTGCTAAAAAGCACAAGCCCGAAAACACAATATGTGCTCCGGCCACACCTTCGTAACTCCAAATACCCGGATTCGTGATAGTCCCTCCTGTGATATTCCAACCGCCCCACGAATTAGTTATTCCTAAACGAGTCATAAAAGGTATAACGAACATACCCTGTCTCCACATTGGATCAAGAACAGGATCAGAGGGATCAAAAACAGCTAATTCATATAGAGCCATCGAACCGGCCCAACCAGCAACCAGAGCTGTGTGCATTATATGAACAGAAAGCAAACGGCCCGGATCATTTAATACAACAGTATGAACACGATACCAAGGTAAACCCATGAAAATACCCCTTATATCAACAAAAAAATAGACACTATGTAACTTTATTGCACTGGAAAAAACTATACTATGGACTCTAGCCGTTCAGTAAATTATCTCATAAAAAGCATTAAAATTTGTTCGAATTTTTTATTAATAATCGAACAATCCTCTTTGTAAAAAAAAAGAAACAGATTTATTTTATACCCGATAAGTAACAATACGCAATGGGGAGAAGACGAGAGGGGTTGACAACTTTCTCTATAAATATTTAAATAAATAAATGCAGACATACTCGTTTATCACCCCAATGAACTCATTCGTAACAACTTTACTTTATTTAGTATTCCTTTTTGATTTTATTTATTTAAAAAAATATATAAATGTAATATAACACGAGTAAATCTTTTTTAATAGATAAGCTAATTCTTACGTTTCCACACTAAAGTGAGATATATGACTTTATTATTTCTCCATTTTATGCCCATTGGTGTTCCAAAAGTACCCTTTCGAAGCCCTGGGGAAGAAGATGCATCTTGGGTTGATATATAGTGCGACTTGTCAGATATAGTAGGTCATATGGAATTTCCCCGTTTTCTCCCCCGATCGAGATATCCTCTCTTTCACCCCCAAAAAGAAAATTCTTGAATCATAAAAAATTTGGAGCGTGAAGTGTAATGAAGTAAAATTCTATCGATTTATTGGTTTTTAGAGGGGATATTCAGATTATTATTCAAAACTATGGATAATTTATGGTTGGCTTGGTTGGACCAATAAAATAAAGTACCCAGGCTCTGTTTAGAAAAAACCAATTGGTAATATATCTACGATCACCACTTCTATAATATCATATATTACAGAAAACATTAAATAAGAAGTTCAGAAAAGAAGTTATAACAAAAAGAAAGAGATAGTATTGTAATATTTGTGCTATATGTGCAAATCCAAATCGGGCAGATCTTTACTCAGAGTAGAAAAGAAACCTAAAAGAATTGAAAAAGTCTATTCAGAAACAAGAAAATTACATTGTGATTGAGATTCGATCTCGATGAAAGCAATACATCAATGAGAAGTTAGTTCAATAAATTGAGTATATTATTTTTTTTCTTTAAAAGTTCGAAGAAGTCCATTATAAAAAGAGAAAGATATTTAAAATCGACACATTGATTCCTTTTTACTTATATGGTTTTTGGTGAACTGTATGCATTAAAAGGTGCATGTACGGCTCTTAAGGAAAAAAATTTAATCCTAATCAATCGACTTTATCGAGAAAGATTACTTTTTTTAGGTCAAGAGGTTGATAGTGAAATATCTAATCAACTTATTGGTCTTATGGTATATCTCAGTATAGAGGACGATAATAAAGATTTGTATCTGTTTATAAATTCTCCGGGGGGTTGGGTATTACCCGGAATAGCTGTTTATGATACTATGCAATTTGTACAACCAGATGTACAGACAGTATGTATGGGATTAGCCGCTTCGATGGGATCCTTTATTTTGGCAGGAGGGGAAATTACCAAACGTTTAGCATTCCCTCACGCTTGGCGCCAATGATTCTTTTATTTGAGAAAATAAAATATATATATTTGAGAAAATATATATAGACTATACCTTCGCCATTAAAACATTTTTGAAGTAATAAAAGCATGGTATTTCGAATTCCATATGCAGATTTTTGTTTTTTAATTTAAACTATTCGATTATATATAGAAAGAGTAGTATGAAAAAGAGGGTATTTTAAATTTTATCTGATTTATCAGTAACCTAGTTTAATTTCAGTGTCACAGACTTTTATGTTTTTTCATACCAGAAAATTTGTAAAAATTTTGATTTTAATTAGAAGAAAACGTAAAATATGCAAAAAAAGAAACTTTTGGATTGTTGAATAACAAACAAAATAAAAAAAAAAAACAACGGAACCATCATAGTATTTAAAAATATCTTCAAAAATGAAAAAGAAAGTTGGTTATTGTATTGTTTATTATTTAAGGATATGGATCCAAAAGACCCAATAGATTTTGTACTTCTTTTTTTCTATCCAAGAAAAAATTCATAAATGGAGAGAAAATTCATAGAAGAAAAAATCCTCTATCCATAGAGGAAAAAAATGAAATGCATACTTGGAAAAGCCGTATGCATTAATACGCAGAAAATGCTTGTACGGTTCTTGAATCTTATTTTTGCTCATTTATTTTCTTATTTATGTTTATCCCTTTTACCTTTGTTTGGGGAATAAAGAAAATCTTTACCGATATAGGAGAAATCCTTATCAAAATCTTTATCAAGATAAGGGAAACACTTATTAAGTTATATAATCAGGGTAATGATCCACCAACCCGCTAGTTCTTTTTATGAGGGACAAACGGGAGAATTTATCGTGGAAGCGGAAGAACTACTGAAACTGCGTGAAACTATCACAAGGGTTTATATGCAAAGAACGGGCAAACCTTTATGGGTTATATCCGAAGACATGGAAAGGGATGCTTTTATGTCAGCAGCAGAAGCCCAAGCTCATGGAATTGTGGATCTTGTAGCCGTTGAATAAAAAATTAGTAGCAAAGATTATTCTAAAAAAATACAGAATTTGCAATTTCATTTTGGAATCCTTTTACTTTAGTTTTAATATAAAAATATCTATGAATTAACTTATTAAATTAATAGGATAGAAATAATTCAGAATTAATAGGATATAAATAATTCAGAATCCTCGGGTTAGGATTGATCTAAACCCGCTCATTATATATAGATAGATATACAACTCACCATGCCAACTATGAAACAACTTATTAGAAACACAAGACAGCCAATTCGAAACGTCACAAAATCCCCAGCTCTTCGGGGATGCCCTCAGCGCCGAGGAACGTGTACCAGGGTGTATGTGCGACTCGTTCAGATCATATAATAAGAAAAAACCAATTTCATTTTTTCAGTATTGGCGATCGGTTAAGTTAAGATAGTGTGAATGGAATTTTTCCATTCACAATTCCATTCACACTATCTTAACTATATTATATATTAATAATATATAAATTCTTCTATCATGTATAAAATTTATGATTTGGATTGGTGCAAACTCAATAACCTTAAATTGCAATTTAAGATTACAAAGACTTTACATTGGGAACAAATAGTTAAGTTATCCATTAAGCGGAGAAAATATTATTTCAATTAAAGAGAAATTATGTCCTTAATGAATTTTGGAAGAACCGAATAAAAGGGTCAGCTACCCAGCAAAATTTCATACTTAAATACCGTTACTGTATAACTAGATTTCGTTGTAAAAACCTATTTACTAGATATTAGATGGGTAGAGTCAAATAGTGTGAACTGTACAAGTTAACAATAACATTAATTAAATTAATATAAAAATGAAAAAAGGCTCCGGTGTATAGAGAGGACCTGTTCGTTTATAAATATAAAAAAAATCATAGAAACGAAGGAACCCACCATTTTTTATCTATGTCCTATTTCATTTACTATATACTATGTTTTTTGATACCTAGTATCAATGCAATTTGTTATTTTGAGGTTCAATATTTAGAAAAAATCGTGGTTGGGGAGGTTATAGTAGCAAGAGCCATTGGAATTTTTTTTATACATTGGAAGAATCCATTTTTGTTATTAATAGACTAGGAAGTAGAAAAGAATAACTTAAAAAAATTAAAATAGTTATTCATCAAAATCTCATTTATTCAATGACCAGAATTAAACGAGGATATATTGCTCGGAAACGGAGGACAAAAATTCGTTTATTTACATCAAGCTTTCGCGGAGCTCATTCAAGACTTACTCGAACTATTACTCAACAGAAAATTAAAGCTTTGGTTTCGGCTCATCGGGATAGGGATAGGAAAAAAAGAGATTTTCGTGGTTTATGGATTAGTCGAATAAATGCAGTAATTCGTGAGAATCCTAAAGTATATTATATTTACAGTAATTTAATATATAATCTATACACGAAGCAATTGCTTCTTAATCGTAAAATAGTTGCACAAATAGCTATATTAAAAGAGAATTGTTTTTTTATGATTGCCAAAGATATCATAAAAACTAAAAATCCCCCGAGACTGTACTCCGGGAAGGTATAGAATAAAAAATTGTTTATTTTGACAGCTTTATCATATGATAAAGCTGTCAAAATAAACAACCATGCTTAAAAAAAATTAATTCGTCACCGATTATCTTGTTTCTTACAACATAACAACCAAAATGGAATTGCTGTTGTTTTCAAACAAAACATCAATCTATGTTTAATTTGAATCTAAATTCCAATTTTATTTCGAATTTTTAATTTCTATTTTTTTTTTTTAAAGTAGTAGTTCTAGCGGTCGACTCGCTTTTTTCAAATTGTTTTTCATTATTAAGAAAAGGTAACGAAGATAAAATACGAGCTTGTTTTATAGCAATCGTAATTAATCGTTGTTGTTTTAAGGTCAATCTATTTACGCGTCTGGATAATATTTTTCCCTGTTCACTAATAAATCGACTAATTAAACCCATGTTTTTATAATCAATTCGGTCCCCCGATTGGATCGGAGGCAAACGCCTACGAAAAGATCGCTTGGATTTAAGAAAGAGTCGCTTAGATTTTTCCATGGTTTTATTCCTATTCCAAAAATAACATTTATTACAAGAAAGGATTTGTTTTTTTATTCTTACTTTTTTAATATATGTTTTTATATAAGGATATATATGTATAAAATTCAACTATAAATTATAGATTTATAGTATATAAAAAAATGGATCATTTTACATGTTATGTTCTTTGGTTGGAAGGGTAACACACAAGCGATCAATTTTATCTATTTCTTTATTTCTGCGTGAATTATATGCTTGCAACAGCGGGGACAAAATTTTCTCAATTCCAATCGACTAGGCGTATTGTGTCGATTCTTTTGAGTAATATATCTAGAAATACCTGTTGATTCCTTATTAATATTCTTTTTATCACAACCGGTACACTCCAAAATAACAGTTACTCGGATATCTTTACCCTTGGCCATGAACCTCCTTTGGGTTTTTAATTCACTTAACTCTTCTATTTTCGGATTCGAATCTAAGAAAAAAAAAAATTCAAAATTCGAAATAAAATTTTGAAAGATTTCACTCTATATAGTACAAAAATAATGCAATGATTTCGAACTATATTTCGTTACATATTGCAATAAATAGAGTATTTTCACTTGTTAAAGTATTTTGTAGAATATTTTTACCCCATCCTAGGCATTCCGTTTCGATTTCTGGTTTCATTCTATTATTAATAGAAATGGAATTGAATTATTAATTCAATTCCATTGAAGCCTGGACCAGATTCCGAGTTCCACTCCGAATTTAAATGAGGCCTAATTTAACCCTTTTATTCTTTATCTTTTCTAACTTATTTTATTACAATTCTAAAAAAGAAGTAATAAAGAAGAAGAGATTAATTACATATATTTAATTGGATCTATAATCTTTTTGACCCCTTCCCGTGTCAATAATTAAAATGAAAAAAAGGGGAATATCAATGCATCTGGAAAAAAACGATTGATCTC